TAGACAATGGACGCTTTTTACTCCAATTTTCATATTTCGTGTTCGAAAAGGTAGTTGAAACAATTCCAAGAATTTAGTATTCAAGTTAATGATGCATTAACTTAATTCGATTCATTCAACCCTTTGTATTGAATAGTTACAAAAGTTTTTTTTTTTCAAATTTTAAAATAAAAAAAGATTTCATTTTTAGCGTATTGAATATTAAAGATTATAATGATAAAGTAAAAGCGGGTAGCGGGAATCGAACCCGCATCGTTAGCTTGGAAGGCTAGGGGTTATAGTCGACGTTGATTCATCATTTTTAACGTCTCTAATTCAAAACTGAACGTGAAACTTTGGTTTCATTCAGCTCCTTTATGGAAGATGTATAAATTCCCATATTTAGACATGAACGAAATAAAAAATCTGACCCATAACGTCTATGTCAGCTTTTATGTCTGAATATATTTAGAACAACTCGCTTTCTAGACGATCCCTATAGAAAGATATTCTAACAATCTTTCTAGTTACTTCGTTCTTAAATTCTATTTGAAAGATCTTTAGGAAAAGCATTTTGTTTCCACCGAGCTAAAACAATTTATCGATCGATGCCTTTAGTAAACCAAAGACATTGTTTAATAGCTGTTTTGCTTCAATTTCCCCTATCGAAATGAAAAGTTGAAGATTTAGTTACGATTAGAAATAAACTTTTTATCTTTATCCATAGATCCTTTACTTATACTCATTCAATTGGAAGTATTGATCCAATAAAAAAAAATTATGTTTCGTAATTTCATAATCCAACTTTTCAATTTAAAATTGATTCTTGGATACAAATCACGAGAATGTATATTCTTCCTCGAATTTTTCATTGAGAGGTAAAGGATTCAATCCTTTTAAGAACTAAAGTTTTTGCTCGGAATAAATATTAATTAAACCGAAAGACCCTTTAACTATATAAAGGGTTATAGAACGAATCACACTTTTACCACTAAACTATACCCGCTACAATAAGATTATTGTATAGAAATGCGCCTTTTGTCGACCCTAATCAAAAAACAAAAGATCAGAAAAGAATCAGGAAAACTAGAGTGTTTACCCTTTTGTATCAGAGGACTTAATGAGATTCGGAAAGGGGGATTTTTTTCTTTTAATAACTAAATAACAAGTGCTTTTTCGTCCGGGGTTTTTGTCTTGAATTTAAGCCATAACACAAAAGTATATTCGGGCAAGAAACGCAAGTTCCCCCTTTTTTTTTTCTTATTTAAACCGGAATAAAAAGAAAAAGACTAACTAAGATAAGAAAGAAATGGCACTTTAGATTCTATACCATTTGATGGTATATCATAATCATAGAAATTGAAAAAGTTCTTTTTGTCGCAATAACAAGCAAATTTTTTGATTTCTTTATTTTTAAAAATTTTAAAAATCTTTTTTATTTAGAATTTGTTGAAACAAAAGGCCGGGCCCGGCTAAGTACTGACCAGGCCGGGCCGTGGAACTAAACAGTCCCTTCGGACAAAATCACGAAATAAAAAAATAAGAGTATATACTATGACGGGCATTTTCAAGCCTTATTTTTTATAATGTAACATAGTATTATCCCCTTTCAATTGGGAGGAGAGATGGCTGAGTGGACTAAAGCGTCGGATTGCTAATCCGTTGTACGAGTTTTTCGTACCGAGGGTTCGAATCCCTCTCTTTCCGTTTTCGTTGATGGCTTGTTATTTTCTTTCGAACTTATCGCAAGCTCTTTTTTTTTTACTAGTTCAAAATTAATAATTAAACAAGTGGAATAGATAAAATCTTACTAATAAAAGTTTTACAGTTTTAAAGCAAAGCAAATAAACTCTTATTTTTTAGTCTTCACGTCCGGGATTACGTCCTGGATCATTAGACAGGAATCCGAAGATAAAGAGAGAAACAAAGAATATCACTACCGTGTAAACAAATAGTTTGAGGGTAAGCATTACACAATCTCCAAGATTTTTTTAGGAAAAAAGAGAATAGATTCTCTACTTTATATACCACATATACCACATACTCGATTTTTTTTTTACAAGAAATAAAGTGGGGTGATCCGAATTTGTCGCGGTTGTACAATAATTTCAATATTTGAATTGAGAGTGTAAGACTTATCTGATCTTATCAATGCGAAGGATTTTTTTTTCGAATAAATCATGGATTTATCTGGGATTTTATTAAAAATATCATCGAAAACTTACAGCAGCTTGCCAAACAAAGGCTAAGAGAAAAAAGAACAGGGGTATTACTGGCATAATATCTACAATTGGATTCAAAAAAGCGTAAGCTTCGGGCAATTTGGCGACGAAAAAACTACTGGAATAAAGAACAGAATTAAGGTATATACAGATCAAACTAAAAATATTAAGCATAACAAACATTTTTTTTTTTTTGGGGGGGGGGTAATTGTATTTATTTTGATTGAGTTGTTAATAAATTTAATTGAGTTTATTCTAGATATGTTATTATTGATATAAGAAAAAAAATGAATTAAAAATAAAATTAAGTAAAGACCAAAAAACTTTCTTTTATTTGAACTCACCCAATCAAAAATCAATCCTTCTATATCTCAAATAAAAAGAGAATAGAATAAATCATACTTTCGTACAATATCTTAATTGAATTATATGTAATGATCAATAAATTCAGTTTAATTCTATGTCTACATGTCTAGTTTATATGTATAAAAATTCTAGTAATCCATTTTATTTTATAAATAAAAGATATTTTAACAGAAGTTGACGAATAACCCGTACCATTATTAGTGTTTAATATTAGTGTTTATTTATTAGTATCCAATAGAAATAAATGGGGCGTGGCCAAGTGGTAAGGCAACGGGTTTTGGTCCCGCTATTCGGAGGTTCGAATCCTTCCGTCCCAGAGCATACCCTGTATATAATAATATATCTATATTATATAATTTATATAATTCTTTTTTTTTCTATATCATATAAAAATATATATAAAATAGAAAAGATTGCCTTTTACAACAGCCTTCTGGATTAAGAATTAATATTAAGAGTAGGGTATTGGGATAGAATTTGATTATTATTTTTTGTGCGGGGGGTTCACAACTTTAATTGAGTTCAAATAAACGCATCTGAATATGAAATAAGAAATTGAATTCATTTGCGAGTCGTTAAGTTAAATAGTAATGATTTCACAGTATAAATAGGAAAAAAATAACAACATAAAATTTCAATCTTCTTTTCCATCAGTGTTTTTTTATCTCTTTTTTTTAATCCGGGATTGTTTAATCCAATATTTTTTTCCTCTCTCTTACTGATGATAAAATGATAATATGAGAAAATGATAATAAAAAAACGAAAAGTCCTTGCCGGAAAACTTTTTGCTTTTCAAAATGCAAATAATTATATAGGATGATAGATTTTTCAATCAATTAAATCTTTGGAACGAACCCTTAGGAGTTCTTGGTACTTGAAGAAATGTGAAATTGTTGAATTTATTCTATCACTATTATCTTACTTGAAGATACAGATTCAAAATAACTTGTTTCTTCGTTTATATTTAATTTTTTTATTCGTGTTATATTTATTCGTGTTATATTAGTTATAATTTAGTTAACTAATTTAATTTGATTTTTACAATAATAGAAAACTAATTTAAACTTTACAATGATTAAGAAAATAGAATTTTCAATATTAATCTCTATTAATCTAAAAAAATAGGGTTAAATTCATTTATTCTTGCTGATACTCTCTGTTTTTCATATAGAAAAAAAGGTATAGATTACTATAGTACCAACCGAACCAATGATTATTCACGATTCCATAATTGAATCAATTACATAATTACATATGGGTTCCAAACTGAAGGAATGTTATGGTAAAACTTCGTTTAAAACGATGTGGTAGAAAGCAACGTGCGACTTGAAGGACATGATCCGCTGTGGAGTCTTACATCCACCATTTTTTTATATATATTATAGGAATGATATATAGGAATGAAAGTGCTCTTGACTCGACATCATTTGTTCTATTCTGTTGTAACCCACCTCCCTTCTTTGTAGGGGCGATGATATAATTATAATATAGTATAGGATGGAGCTCGAGTAGAAAGTATTTTTTTTTCAGGGGCAAGAATCTAGGGTTAGTATCAATCAACAAATTGGAACAACTTCGTAAATATATTTTCGATACATAAACTTAAAGGGGCCTATTCGAGAAAATTTCCAATTCCAAAGGAAGGTTTGTTCAAATCGGTAAAACGTTTTCGATCAAATCAAAAGGAAAGTGTATTACGCAGGAATCCAACATTTGTATGATTCTTTAACAGAAGGAAATCGCAAAAAATGGTATGTTGCTGCCATTTTGAAAGGATTTAAAGATCACCGAAGTAATGTCTAAACCTAAAGATTCAAGGCAAAGATTCTGGAACAAGGAAATACCGTTTTCAATTGTCTTAACAACTAGATCAGACTGAAAAATCAAAATGTCTTCGTTAGAAGACAATTAAAGGGTTAGAGACCGCTCAATAGATGAAATATCTAAAAGGTTGTTCTTTTGAGTTATTTCAGAGTTAGACAACTTGAGTTATGAGGGTGCAAATACGATTAATTTTCTTTTTGTTGGGTAAGAATAAGAAAAAAAGTACTAAAATAAATAGTCTAATTAATTTGATAATTAGTCTAATTAATTTGATAATTTTATGGATATATTTGATATTGTAATTTTATACATAGACATAATTTCGAATTTTCTTGAGCCGTACGAGGGGAAAACCTCTTATACGTTTCTAGGGGGGGTATTGTTCATCTATCCCAATGAGCCATTTATCGAATAGTTGCAATTGATGTTCGAGCCCGACGAGAGGGAAGAGATCTGCGAAAAGTGGGTTTTTATGATCCGATAAAGAATCAAATTTATTTAAATGTTCCTGCTATTCTACACTTCCTTGAAAAAGGCGCTCAACCTACGGGAACTGTTCATGATATTTCAAAAAGGGCGGGAGTTTTTACGGAACTTCACCTTAATCAACAAACAAAATTCAATTAATGAAATAAAATTGAAATATAAAAAAACAAAGGACTAACCCGGTTTATTTTAGTTATTGAATAAACCTCGTTTTTTCTACTTCCCCGCCGTCTTCCTTAATTAAATCTTCCATTTATATTAGATATAGTGCCAATCCAACACAAGTCTTTCAGTTTTTTATATTTCAATTTTAATAATTTGAATTTTATTAATTTGAATTGATTGAAATCGGAATTATTATTGTTAGTTCGATTTAGAATTTGTTTTATCTTTTGTATGCTTATGTATGCTTATGCTTTTTCAATATTGACAACAGTCTATCAAATAAATATAATCCGATCGTGGATAAATGTTTTACCCCTGCTCCATAGATTTTATTTCATTCAAATAAGAATTTCTTAGATTTTCTGCCATACAAGAAGTCTTTTGTGATTAAGATTTCAATTAATCAAATTCGATATCCACTAATTTATATACTAATTAATGGATAATATAAGAGAATAGAGACGGGAGGCGGTCTATAAATATTTGAAAATCTTTGACTTTATCTTTATTTTATCTTTATATTTGAGAATTATTTGTATTTTTGTCGGATTTTTTCATTTTTATTATGTTCATAGGGAGTTAGAGTTTTTTTCATTGTTTTTTTGTGCCCTTCAATTTCGTTATTTATTCGGATTCTGATTGTATCTATACATTCTAATTTGTTTATTTGGGTTGCTAACTCAACGGTAGAGTACTCGGCTTTTAAGTGCGACTAGCATCTTTTACACATTTGTATGAAGAAAAAGATTCGTCCATACCATTGGTAGAGTTTGTAAGACCACGACTGATCCTGAAAGGAATGAATGGAAAAAGCAGCATGTCGTAGTAATGGATAATTATGAGAATATTTCATTCTTACTAAATCTAACTAGGTCCAAAATATTATTTAAATTGTTTAAATTCAATAAAAAAAAGAATTTTTTTTTTGGGGGGGTCGAGTGAATAAATGGGTAGAGCCTTACTAAAGGGTCCAATTCTAGGGAAATAAAAAGTAACGAGCTTCTATTCTTAATTTTTGAATGATTACCCCATCTAATTAGACGTTAAAAATATATTAGTGCCTAATGCGGGAAAGCTTTTCCGATGAGTGGATTAGAAATTTCTTATGAGCCCTAACTATTAGCTATTCCCTTTTATGGGGGAGAGATAAATGTGTATAAAGAAGGTAGTATATTGATAAAGAATTTTTTTTTTTCAAAATCAAAAGAGCGATTGGATTGATAAAATAAAGGGCTTCTACTTATCTTGGTATCCTATAAATGAACAAAAAAAATCGATTATATGGAAAGGGAGGTTCTAGAGAGTCCGTTGATGAGTTTGACTTGTTTCCGAGGTATCTAGTTTTTCTTAGTGTAAATACCTTGTTTTAACTGTATCGTACTATGTATCATTTGATAACCCAATAAATCATTTATTTCTTTTTTGATTCAAATTGAATTTTAAATGGAAGAATTTCAAGGATATTTCGAATTATATAGATCTCCGCAATACGACTTCCTATACCCACTTATCTTTCGGGAGTATATTTATGCCCTTGCTCATGATCGTGGTTTAAATGGATCCATTTTATTTGATAATGTAGGTTATGACAAGAAATCTAGTTTACTAATTATAAAACGTTTAATTAGTCGAATGTATCAACAGAATCATTTTCTTATTTCTGTTAATGATTCGAATCAAAATAAACTTTTGGGGTACAACAAAAATTTGTATTCTCAAATGATATCGGAAGGATTTGCAGTCATTGTGGAAATTCCGTTTTCCCTACGATTAGCATCTTCCTTAGAGGAGACAGAAATTATAAAATCTTATAATTTACGATCAATTCATTCAATATTTCCTTTTTTAGAGGACAAATTTCCACATTCAAATTATGCATTAGATGTACTAATACCCTACCCCATTCATCTGGAAATTTTGGTTCAAACCCTTCGCTACTCCGTGAAAGATCCCTCTTCTTTGCATTTATTACGGCTCTTTCTTCACGAGTATTATAGTTGGAATACTCTTATTACTTCCCCCAAATATACTTTTGCAAAAAGTAATCAAAGATTATTCTTGCTCCTATATAATTCTTATGTATATGAATATGAATCCATTTTACTTTTTCTCCGTAACCAATCTAATCATTTACGATTAACCTCTTCGGGAATCTTTTTTGAGCGAATACGTTTTTATGAAAAAATAAATTATCCTGTCGAAGAAGTTTTTTTTCCGGCTACCTTATGGTTCTTCAAGGATCCTTTTATACAGTATGTTAGCTATCAAGGAAAATCGATTCTGGCATCAAAAGATACTCCTATTCTGATGAATAAGTGGAAATATTATCTTGCCAATTTTTGGCAATGTCATTTTTATGTATGGTCTCAACCAGGAAGAATCCACCTAAACCAATTATACAAGCATTCCTTTGATTTTTTGGGTTATCTTTCAAACATACGGCCCAATATTTCAGTAG